AATGGACCATTTGTCGAACAAGGGAGTGAGACGTAATCAAGATAGGATCAGAATCATGAAAATTGGAGTGAGTGCTGACGTGTTCCGACGGGGGACTTAATGAAATAGGAGAAGAAGGTTCATTTAAATAACAAGTTATATCTTTTCTTTTGCTGGGGGAATCGTTACTGACAGTTCCGGCCCGAAAGAGCCATTGAAGTCGGAACATAAAAATAAGTTGAATTGCGGAAGAATCCATAACTCCATTTTTTTTTATTCCAGTAAAGTAAGTCAATCGATAAAAGGAAAAACAAAGAATAATAAGAAATGACACTCCTGTCATAGGAATGGAAATAGCCCTTCTTGCTGCTTCAATAACAAGTATTTTCGTTTTCAAATCAGATAAATCATTTGATCTATGATTTATTGGAACAAAACAAGGAATGGCCTGGCTAGGTATAGGTACTGGCCAGGCCGGGGGAATAAAAGAACCTTTCGTACGAAATCAAAGAGGTACTCTTTCTATTGGAGATATCTGTTTCGAATCCTTATCTAAATGCAATTGCTGATAAAATTCGTATATATATAGAATAAAGAAAAGAAAGATAAAGAAAGACTTTTATCAATCTTTACTTCACGCGTCACATATGAATTATCCTTTTGTAATTGGGAGAGATGGCTGAGTGGACTAAAGCGACGGATTGCTAATCCGTTGTACGAGTTATTCGTACCGAGGGTTCGAATCCCTCTCTCTCCGTTCCCTCTGATCACTTGAGAGTTATCTTTCGAATTCGAAAAAATCTCGAGCCCTTGGTATCTTAGTTAAATGTATGGAATAGAGAAAATCATAAGAAAATTCAGAAATCAAGCAACGAAAAACTTCTGATTTTTTTATTTTATTCCTCGCGTCCAGGATTACGTCCTGGATCATTAGATAGGAATCCGAAGATGAAGAGAGAAACAAAGAATATCACTACTGTGTAAACGAAGAGTTTGAGAGTAAGCATTACACAATCTCCAAGATCATTTTTGGGGGAAATAAGGGAATAGATTCTCTATTTTTGTACCACATATCCCATTTTGACACCAAGAAATGGAGTGGTTTCTAGAAAAGAAAGGAATTTGCAGGAATTCATTTGTAATAAGATTCTGATTCCTTCGTTACCAAAATGATCTTTCATACCCACAATTAGGTATTGTGAGGGACCATACATAAGGTCTTTGACTTCCGGAAAGTCAGAATGAGAAAATGAGGTGATCCAGATTCATCGTGGCTATCCAAAAGAATTTCAATGTTTGAATCGAGAGTTCATAATGTAAGATTTATCTGATCTTATCAATTGTTAGAATAGAATTTTTCCTTTTTAGCGAATCAATCATGAATGTTTCTAGGACAGTATTAAAGATCTCATCGAAAACTTACAGCAGCTTGCCAAACAAGGGCTAAGAGAAAAAAGAGTACAGGTATGACTGGCATAACATCTACGATTGGATTGAAAAAAGCATAAGCCTCGGGTAATTTGGCGAAGAAAAAGCTACTCGAATGAAGGGCAGAATTAATACAGATACAGATCAAACTAAAGATATTAAGCATAACAAAAATTTCGCTCTTGTGGAGAATTTCATTATTAGTGAGTTGGGGAAAAATGGAGAAAGAAGAGAAGATAGGCCAAACAAAAAATCCTTCTTTTTCTTTGAACTCCCCCAATCAAAAATCCTTCAATTCTCAAATGAGAATAGAAGGAATCATACTTTCATACAATATCTTAATTGAATTATAGATAATGATCAATGAATTTCTTTTGATTCTACATCTACACGTGTCGAATCCTAGCAACAACCTATTCCATAGATATTTGGGCTGGAATTGACGAACAACCAATATCCATATTAGTGTTATTAGTGTCAAATAGAAATCTCAATGGGGCGTGGCCAAGCGGTAAGGCAACGGGTTTTGGTCCCGTTACTCGGAGGTTCGAATCCTTCCGTCCCAGACCGATTCTATCAGAACAAAGATTGTGCTCTTTTCTTTAACAATCCTCTGTTTAAGAGTGTAATGTTGGATACAATGTGATCCAATCTTTCTTTCTGATTTCTAATGATTCAGAGAAGAATCATATCCTACCTTTCGATCCTGTTTCTGTTTCTCACAAACAGAAACAGAATCGAGTGTCAATGACACGTGGATGGAAATAAATATCTTTTTGATATAGGTAGGATGGGAACAAAGATCAAAGTTCCATTCAAAAAAAAAAAAGATTGGGTGGCCATTCAGCGTATGCCCGTCTCCCCCTCGCTCATATTCATATTGAAGTTAGTTAGTTATTTAGAGAAACTTTATGCCCCCTATTTATCAAATTTGGATTCCCACACATGATGCATTCTGAGTCGACATGCGGAAGAAAGGTAAAGTAAATAGGGGTAAATGACTAATTTTATGTGGATCCTGAATTCTAAACAGGAGGAGTTCTTGGTACTAATTCCATCACTGGGATTAAAGCTCCTAAGACTGGGGTGGGGCAAAATAAAATAGAAACACCGAATTAATCTGGACCCATTCGGCTTTGTACCTATACAAGATGGTATAGCATCCCATAAGAGGATCTTTTTTTGATTGGCTTTGAGTATGATTCATGATCCCCATAGAATTCGTGTAGATACGAGTTAATTAGCAAAGGAAGGTATCAATTTCAATCAATATCTGTGTCATCCGGATCTCATTAACAAACAATAAAGTTCAATACGGAACAGATGTATTTTCTTTGGACTTAATTGCTTTTATTTTGCATCAGGCTCCAATGAATAATTGGAAATCAATGTAACGATGGGGGGGGGGATTCATAGATTCCATTCACTTTAGTTTATCTTTATGGAAATGGAAAAATTTCTGAACCTGAAATAAAGCAAAATCCGTAGAAAATGAACCATGCCCATATGTAGTTTTATTGTTCTATTTCAGTGACACCGGTATTTCGGTTTCGGCGAAAAAGATTTGTGATCTCTTAAATATACACGATGACCCCCGGTGACAATTGTTCGGTGTATCTGATGGATACGGAAAGGTCATACTCCTACGATTGGGATTTTCTCAATCAGATGAAAGAATAGCGACCTTAATCTTATCTTCCATGAGCTCTTTTCTATCCATCCCCATGAAAACAACTAAATTGGATTTTTTTCTCGACCCATCCATCTGATTTAAATCATTGATGATTCAATTGGAAAAGAAACATGGATTTCTCTTATGATGATCGAATTCGCGTCTCTTTAATCAATGAGATATCTGCTAAACCTTTTAGTTACTCGTTGTGATTGTGCCGACTTGTTGATTTGATTGATTTAGAGATCAAATGAAATTCAGTCTTTACAGGAAAACTTATTTATAGTAATGATAATGATGTCGAAGTAGGAAATTCTTGAAACCATTTTCTTTTTTATGATTCCTTACCTTATAAATCCTCGCTATTCGAAGAAGTGTGAGATTGGTGAATCTATCCTATCGAGTCACTTGCGACTTTTCCGGGTCATTAGAATAGCTTATTTGGTTAATGACTCATTTTATTTTGTTCCAGTATTGGTAATTCCAGTATTGGTAATCGAATTAAAGACTCGTCTTTAGTTTAGTTGTTCGAGAAAGAATTGGAATTGGATCTTTCATGATTGATCGTCCCGAACAATATAACAATATGTTGAAGATGTAGATGTAAATAAGTGTTAAGCAACTCATTTCTTCGTGTTTTTTATAAATGTGTTTCATTCCTATAAAAGAATATGGGTTAATTTGGCTTTTTGCTGAGATTTCCCCAGAGAAATACCTATTCATACATATATAAAAAGAAAGTATGGACTACTATGCACCGATGGAGCCAATGACTATTCATGATTCCATATTGAATCAATTCCATACCGGTCCAAATTAGAGGAATGTTATGGTAAAACTTCGTTTGAAACGATGTGGTAGAAAGCAACGTGCGACTTGAAGGACATGATCGGCTGTGGATTCTTGCATCCACCATTTTTTTATATATCAATGAAGATGCTCTTGGCTCGACATAGTTTGTTCTGTGCCACCAGGACCCCATTGGGGGGGGGGGTTGTAAATAGTACATGATGGAGCTCGAGCATAAATTCTTGATTCATTTATCAGAGGGAAGGATCTAGGGTTAGTGCCAGTCAATAAGTTGGAACAACTTCGTAAGTATATCTTCGATATAGAAATCGCAAATTCGAACAAGTTTCAAATAAAAAAGCAAAAAAAGGAAAATTTGTCGGAATTGGTAAAACTATTTCGATCAAAAGTGTATCACAGGGGAATCAACCATTTGTATGATTCTTCAATAGAAAGAACAAAAGGTATGTTGCTGCCATTTTGAAACAATTAAGGATCACCGAAGTAATGTCTAAACCCAATGATTCAAAGCAAAGATAAAGGATACCGGAACAAGGAAACGCCATTTTCAATTGTCTCAATAACTAGATCAGAATGAGAAAGGAAAATCGATTCTAGACGAGATAAACAAAAGAGGTTAGAGACGGCTCAATAAATGTCTAAGGATTTCCCTTCGAGCTCTTTGAGAATTACCCAACTTGAGTTATGAGTACGAATGAGATTTCTTTTTTTTTATTCCTTCCAAAAAAAAAACGACTCAAATCCTAATCTAATTGATGATTTTATGGATCCATTTGCCACTATATACAATACATAAATTCGAATCATTCTTTCTCGAGCCGTACGAGGAGAAAACCTCCTATACGTTTCTAGGGGGGGCATTGTTCATCTATATCTATCCCAATGAGCCATCTATCGAATCGTTGCAATTGATGTTCGATCCCGAAGAGAAGGAAGAGATCTTCGTAAAGTGGGTTTTTACGATCCGATAAAGAACCAAACTTATTCAAATGTTCCTGCTATTCTATATTTCCTTGAAAAAGGCGCTCAACCTACAGGAACTGTTCATGATATTTCAAAGAAGGCGGAAGTATTTAAGGAACTTCGAATTAATCAAACGAAATAAAATTTATGAAATAGAAAAAAAAAGATTGAGTGAAATAACTGGCAATTGAGGGGATTGCCATCAATCAGATGGTTTTCGTTGGGACTCTACGAATAAATAAGGGATCAATCTTGCTATTGTTTGTACTTCTATTGAAAACCAGAGATTTTTTTCCTACTTCTTCTTTATTTATTCCCCCCCACACACTTCATTTCTTATCTATGTAGTGCCAATCCAACACAAGTCTTTATTTTCTTTATTTCATTTTTTTTTCTCAAAATTCAATTTCTATTGACAATGGTGTATCGATCAAATATAATTCGATCGTGGATAAATAGATCTATTTATCTACGTCCCATAAGTTTGTTTCTTTACTTCACTAGGTTCGCCGGATTCACTGTGACACAAGAAGTATCTTCTTAAGATAATGAAAAAAAAAAATGATCAAAACAGGAGGGTCCACAAATTTTTACATCTATCTATATTTATCCGTGAATCCGTTGTATTTGAATCTGATCTGAACATTTTGATGTTCATAATTGATCATCAAATGTTTCTTTTAGATTTGTTGCTAGTTCAATGTTTTGATGGGGTAGGGCAATCCAATCTCTTTATTTATTTATTTATTTTTTGATTCCGATCGTATCTACACACCATATTTATACGGGTTGCTAACTCAACGGTAGAGTACTCGGCTTTTAAGTGCGGCTAGGATCTTTTACACATTTGGATGAAGCAACAGATTCGTCCATACCATTGGTATGGTTTGTAAGACCACGACTGATCCTGAAAGGGAATGAATGGAAAAAACAGCATGTCGTATCAATGGAGAACTCTGAGAATACTTCCTGGGTCGGTAGAAAATCTTGTTTTGATTCTTGGAACGGTACCAAATCAATTCACAGTTTGGTCGAGTGAATAAATGGATAGAGCCCTAATGGCTCCAATTATAAGGAAACCAAAAGCAACGAGCTCGGTTCATAATTCGAATGATTACCCGATCTAATTAGACGTTAAAAATAGATTAGTGCCTGATGCGGGAAAGGGTTCTCCTGTGAGTGGATCATCGATTCCTTTTTTTTTCATGAATCCTAACTATTAACTATTCTTTCTCTATTATGGAGTGGAGACGAATGTGTAGAAGAAATGGTATACTGATAAAGAGAATTTCTTCCAAAGTCAAAAGAGCGATCGGGTTGCAAAAATAAAGGATTTCTAACCATCTCTTGTAACTATAACGAACACAAACAAATTCGATGGAAAGAGAGAGGATCCGTTCATTGGACTCCCCGTCTCCGGGGTATCTATTCTTTTCTTACTATATACCCTGTTCTGACCGTATCGCACTATGTATCATTTGATAACCCAAGAAATCCCCCGTGCCTTTGTATAATTTCAAATGGAGGAATTACAAGGATATTTAGAAATAGATAGATCTAGGCAACAACACTTCCTATATCCGCTTCTATTTCAGGAGTATATCTACGCACTTGCTCATGATCATGGTTTAAATGGATCGATTTTTTACGAACCTATGGAAAATTTCGGTTATGACAATAAATCCAGTTCACTAATTGTGAAACGTTTAATTACTCGAATGCATCAACAGAATCATTTGATTCTTTCGGTTAATGATTCCAACGAATCTATTTTCGTTGGGCACAACAAGAATTTGGATTTTCAAATGGTATCAGAGGGTTTTGCAGTCATTATGGAAATTCCATTCTCGCTGCGATTAGTATCTTCCCTAGAAGAAAAAGAAATAGCAAAATCTCATAATTTACGATCTATTCATTCAATATTTCCCTTTTTCGAGGACAAATTATCACATTTAAATCATGTGTCAGATATACTAATACCTCATCCCATCCATCTGGAAATCTTGGTTCAAACCCTTCACTGCTGGATACAAGATGCCCCCTCTTTGCATTTATTGAGATTCTTTCTCCACGAGTATCGTAATTCGAATAGTCTCATTACTCCAAAGAAATCCATTTCTCTTTTGAAAAAAGAGAATCAAAGATTCTTCTTGTTACTATATAATTCTCATGTATATGAATGTGAATCCGTATTAGTGTTTCTCCGTAAACAATCTTCTCATTTACGATCAACATCCTCTGGAACTTTTCTTGAGCGAACACATTTCTATGGAAAAATAGAACATCTTGTAGTAGTGCTTCGTAATGATTTTCAGAAGACCCTATGGTTGTTCAAGGACCCTTTCATGCATTATGTCAGATATCAAGGAAAATCCATTCTGGCTTCAAAGGGGACTCATCTTCTGATGAAGAAATGGAAATCTCACCTTGTCTATTTTTGGCAATGTCATTTTTACTTGTGGTCTCTACCGGACAGGATCCATATAAACCAATTATACAATCATTCCTTATATTTTCTGGGCTATCTTTCAAGTGTACGACTAAACACTTCGGTGGTAAGGATTCAAATGCTAGAGAATTCATTTCTAATAGATACTTCTATTAATAAATTCGAGACCCTAGTCCCAATTATTCCTCTGATTGGATCA